AATGAAGTGCCTGAACTAAAGGATTATCTTGATAGGGTAAATAATGTATTTATTATACCTTCATTATTTTAATTATTTATAAGCCCCATATAATATAATTAAAATAAATTATTTTAGTATATAAATATATTTAATAGAATTAAACTATTTCTAAAAGTATCAAAAACTTTTGTACATCATATACTAAAATATAATATTTATATTTTTTAATCTTTTTTTTAAAAAAAGATAAGCTAATAAAGCTACTGGGTTCATACCCCATTTATAAAGGTATAACTCCTTTTCTTTTTAATTTTTAAAAATTTTTCTTTATTTTTATTTTTTACTACTTTAATTTCTGGTAGATTAATTTCTATCTCGGCTAATTCTTGATTAGGAGCTTGAATTGGATTAGAAATTAATTTATTATCTTTTATTCCTTTAATTAGAAATATAAAAAATTCAACATCTACTGAATCCTCTTTAAAATATTTTATTGTTCAAGCTTTAGCTTCTTCAATTTTATTATTTAGTGTTTTAATTTTATCTTTAAATTCTAATTTTTGAATAGAATTTAATATATCTTTAAATTTAATTTTAAATTCATCTTTATTATTAAAAATAGGAGCAGCTCCTTTTCATTCTTGATTTCCTGAAGTTATAGAAGGATTATCTTGATTAATAAATTTTATTTTAATAACTTGACAAAAATTAGCTCCTATAATTTTAATTTCTTATTGTTTTTTTTATAAATTTTTATATATTATTATTATTATTAGAATTATTATTGGTTCATTAGGAGGTTTAAATCAAACAAATTTACGAAGATTAATAGCTTATTCTTCTATTAATCATTTAGGATGAATATTAAGAAGTATAATAATTTCTTTTTTTTATTGATTTATTTATTATCTTTTTTATACTTTATTATCTTTTTCTATTATTTATATATTTTTTCAAATAAATATTTATTATTTTACTCAAATTTTTACTTCTTTAAATTATAATATAATTATAAAATTTATTATTTTTTGTAATTTTTTATCTTTAGGGGGATTACCCCCATTTACTGGATTTTTACCTAAATGAATTATTATTCAATCTTTAGCTATAGATAATATATTTTTAATAACTTTAATAGTAGTATTTACTCTTATTACCTTATTTTTTTATATTCGATTAACTTATACAGCATTTATATTAAATACTTCTTCTAATAAATTTTATTTTAATTTAAAATTTAATAATTTATTATTTTTATTAATAAATTTTATTTCATTATTTGGATTAATTTTTATTATTATAATTTATAAATTAATATAAGTTCTAGAAAATAATTTCACCTTTAAATTTGCAATTTAAAATCATTTATTAATGAATATAGAACTAAGGCTTTAAGTTAATTAAACTAATAGCCTTCAAAGCTTTAAATAAAGAAAATTCTTTAAGCCTTAATTTATTTTGGTAAAAGAGATTTTAATTCTCATTATTAAATTTACAATTTAATGCCTATAATTCAGCCATTTCACCAATCGCGACAATGATTATTTTCAACTAACCATAAAGACATTGGAACTTTATATTTTATTTTTGGAATTTGATCTGGATTAGTAGGTACAAGTTTAAGTTTATTAATTCGAGCAGAATTAGGGCAACCTGGATCATTAATTGGTGATGATCAAATTTATAATGTTATTGTAACAGCCCATGCTTTTATTATAATTTTTTTTATAGTAATACCTATTATAATTGGGGGATTTGGAAATTGATTAGTTCCTTTAATATTAGCAGCCCCTGATATAGCATTTCCTCGAATAAATAATATAAGTTTTTGATTATTACCTCCTTCACTTACATTATTATTAGCTTCAAGTATTGTAGAAAGAGGAGCAGGAACTGGATGAACAGTTTATCCTCCTCTATCTTCTGGAATTGCTCATGGTGGAGCATCTGTTGATTTAGCTATTTTTAGATTACATTTAGCAGGAGTTTCTTCTATTTTAGGAGCAGTAAATTTTATTACTACTGTTATTAATATACGATTAAATTATATAACATTAGATCGTATACCTTTATTTGTTTGAGCAGTTGTTATTACAGCCATTCTTTTATTATTATCTTTACCAGTATTAGCAGGAGCTATTACTATATTATTAACTGATCGAAATTTAAATACTTCTTTTTTTGATCCTGCAGGAGGAGGAGATCCTATTTTATATCAACATTTATTTTGATTTTTTGGTCATCCTGAAGTATATATTTTAATTTTACCTGGATTTGGAATAATTAGACATATTATTTCACAAGAAAGTGGAAAAAAAGAAACATTTGGGGCTTTAGGAATAATTTATGCTATATTAGCTATTGGATTATTAGGATTTGTAGTATGAGCTCATCATATATTTACAGTAGGTATAGATGTAGATACTCGAGCTTATTTTACTTCTGCTACTATAATTATTGCTGTTCCAACAGGTATTAAAGTATTTAGTTGATTAGCTACATTACATGGAACTCAATTTAATTATTCTCCTGCTTTATTATGAAGATTAGGATTTGTTTTTTTATTTACTGTAGGAGGTTTAACAGGAGTAATTTTAGCTAATTCTTCTATTGATATTATTTTACATGATACTTATTATGTAGTAGCTCATTTTCATTATGTTTTATCAATAGGTGCAGTATTTGCTATTATAGCAGGATTTATTCATTGATATCCTTTATTTTCTGGATTAACTATAAATAATCTTTGATTAAAAATTCAATTTATAATTATATTTATTGGAGTTAATTTAACCTTTTTTCCCCAACATTTTTTAGGTTTAAGAGGAATACCTCGACGATATTCTGATTATCCAGATGCATATACTTCTTGAAATATTATTTCTTCTATTGGTTCATTAATTTCATTTATTGGAGTTTTATTCTTTTTTTTTATTTTATGAGAAAGATTTATTTCTAATCGACCTATTTTATTTGCTACTCAAATAAATACATCAATTGAATGAATTCAAAATTTTCCACCTGCAGAACATTCTTATTCAGAACTACCTATTTTAACTAATTTCTAATATGGCAGAATAGTGCAATAATTTTAAGCATTATATATAAAGAATTTTTCTTTTATTAGAAATAATGGCAACATGATCTAATTTATCTTTACAAAATAGAGCTTCTCCTTTAATAGAACAATTAATTTTTTTTCATGATCATACATTATTAATTCTAATTATAATTACTATTTTAGTTGGATATTTAATATTAACTTTATTTTTTAATAAATTAATTAATCGATTTTTATTAGAAGGTCAAACAATTGAAATTATTTGAACTATTCTTCCAGCTATTACATTAATTTTTATTGCTTTACCTTCTCTTCGATTATTATATTTATTAGATGAAATTGATAATCCTTCTATAACTTTAAAAGTAATTGGACATCAATGATATTGAAGATATGAATATTCAGATTTTTTAAGTGTAGAATTTGATTCATATATAATCCCTACTAATGAATTATCTTTAAATAATTTTCGATTATTAGATGTAGATAATCGAACAGTATTACCGATAAATACTCAAATTCGAATTTTAGTTACAGCAGCTGATGTATTACATTCTTGAACAGTTCCTGCCTTAGGAGTAAAAATTGATGCTACACCAGGACGATTAAATCAAACAAATTTTTTCATTAATCGACCAGGAGTTTTCTTTGGTCAATGTTCTGAAATTTGTGGAGCAAATCATAGATTTATACCAATTGTTATTGAAAGAATTCCTACCATTAATTTTATTAATTGAATTAAAATAAATAAATCATCATTAGATGACTGAAAGCAAGTAATGGTCTCTTAAACCAATTTATAGTAAATTAGTACTTACTTCTAATGAAAAAGTTAGTTAATTTATAACATAAATATGTCATATTTAAATTATTAGTAATCTAATACTTTTTGATTCCTCAAATAAGACCTCTTAGATGAACAATATTATTTTTATATTTTATTATAATATTAATTATTTTTTGTTTAATAAATTATTATATTTTTTTATATAAATCACCTAAATCTTTAATTATAAAGAAAAAAACTCAACCATCTTTAATTTGAAAATGATAAGTAATTTATTTTCTATATTTGATCCATCAACTAATATTCTAAATATATCATTAAATTGATTAAGATCAATATTAGGAATTATAATAATTCCATATTTATTTTGATTAATTCCATCACGATTTTCTTTATTATGATTTAATATTTTAAATACATTACATAAAGAATTTAAAACTTTATTAGGATTATCAAGATTAAAAGGAAGAACTTTTATTTTTATTTCTCTTTTTACATTTATTATATTTAATAATTTTATAGGATTATTCCCCTATGTATTTACAAGTACAAGTCATTTAATTATAACATTATCTTTAGCATTACCATTATGATTAAGATTTATAATTTATGGATGAATTAATCATACTATTCATATATTTGCTCATTTAGTTCCTCAAGGAACTCCTCCTATTTTAATACCTTTTATAGTATGTATTGAAACTATTAGAAATTTTATTCGACCAGGAACACTAGCAGTACGATTAGCTGCTAATATAATTGCAGGTCATTTATTATTAACTTTATTAGGAAGAACAGGACCTTCAATAAATATAATTATAATTAATATTTTATTAATTACTCAAATTGCTTTATTAATATTAGAATCTGCAGTAGCTATTATTCAATCATATGTATTTACTGTTTTAAGTACCTTATATTCTAGAGAAGTAAATTAAATAATGTCTACACATAGTAATCATCCTTATCATTTAGTTGATTATAGTCCTTGACCATTAACTGGCGCTTTAGGAGCCCTTTGTACTACTGCAGGAATAGTAAAATGATTTCATCAATTTGATAATTCTTTATTAATTTTAGGTAATTTAATTATATTAATAACAATATATCAATGATGACGAGATGTAACTCGAGAAGGTACTTTCCAAGGATTACACACATCTAATGTAATTTTAGGTTTACGATGAGGTATAATTTTATTTATTATTTCAGAAGTATTTTTTTTTGTGAGATTTTTTTGAGCATTTTTTCATAGTAGATTATCTCCATCTATTGAATTAGGATTAATATGACCCCCTAAAGGAATTCAAGCTTTTAACCCTTTAGAAATTCCTTTATTAAATACTGTAATTTTACTCTCATCAGGAGTAACAGTAACTTGAGCTCATCATAGATTAATAAATGGTAATTATACACAAACAGCACAAAGATTATTTTTTACTATTTTATTAGGAATTTATTTTTCTATTTTACAAGGATATGAATATTATGAAGCTCCTTTTACAATTGCAGACTCAGTATATGGATCAACTTTTTTTATAGCAACTGGATTTCATGGATTACATGTTATTATTGGAACAACTTTTTTATTAATTTGTTTTATTCGTCATATTAATTTTCATTTTTCTGCTAATCATCATTTTGGTTTTGAAGCAGCTGCATGATATTGACATTTTGTTGATGTAGTTTGATTATTTTTATATATTTCAATTTATTGATGAGGTAGATAAAAATATATTTATATAGTATATTAGTATATTTGACTTCCAATCAAAAGGACTAAATTTTTTTAGTATAAATAATTTTTATTATATTTATTATTGCAATAATTATTATAACTATTAGTAGTATTATAATATTACTGGCATCCTTACTTTCAAAAAAAACATTTTTTGACCGTGAAAAAAATTCACCATTTGAATGTGGATTTGACCCTAAATGTTCAGCCCGATTACCATTTTCTTTACATTTTTTTTTAATTGCAATTATTTTCTTAATTTTTGATGTAGAAATTGCATTATTGCTTCCAATTATTATTATTATAAATTATTCAAATTTATTTATCTGATTTAATGTAACATTTTATTTTATTTTAATTTTATTAATTGGATTATATCATGAATGAAATCAAGGAGCTTTAGAATGAACTAATTAATATATATATATTAGGATAATAGTTAATTATAACATTTGATTTGCACTCAAAAAGTATTGAATTTTATCAATTTATCTTATATATACACATATATAATAAGAAGCGATATATTGCAATTAGTTTCGACCTAATTTTAGATATTAAAATATCCTTATTATTTTTAATTGAAACCAAAATAGAGGTATATCACTGTTAATGATATTATTGAATTAATATTCCAATTAAAGAAATATGAAGATCAAGAAAAAGCTGCTAACTCTTTTCTTTAGTGGTTTAATTCCATTAATATTTCTATATTTATATAGTTTAAAATAAAACTTTACATTTTCATTGTAAAAATAAATATTTTTATTTTATAAATATATTATTTAAAAGTAATATTACTACCTTAGTATCTTCAATACTATGCTCTAATTTTAAGCTATTTAAATATTAATAAATTATAATTAATAATAACATAATTATTCATAAAATAATTGTTATTAAATAAATTTTAAAATTATTATATTGATATAAAAATAATAATTTACTATTATTTTTTAAATAATTATAAATTAATTGACCCCCTATATATTCACTTCAACCTTGATCAATATTTTTAATAACTAAATAACCTAAATATAAATTAATTTTATTTAATCCTCTAGTAGATAATATAGGTATAAATCATATATTTCCTAAAAATATAGTTCTAAAATAATTATATAGATAACTTAAATTTCAACTTAATTTATATTGAAAAATTATATAACCTATAAATCCACCAATTACTCTAACTAATAAAGTTATAAACTTTATAATTAAAGGAAGACAAATTATTCTAGGAGTAGGTAAAATTATTCAACTTAATATACTTCCCCCTACTACAGCTAAACCTAATAATCCTAATATACCTTTCAATATAACTCAATATCTATCATTAATAGAATATAATCCTATAAAATTTAAATTTCCTGATAAAGTATAATAAATTAATCGAAAAGAATAACATACAGTTAATCCAGTTGATAAAAAAAACAAAAAATAAATTAATAAATTTAATCAAGATATAGATAATATTTCTAAAATTAAATCTTTTGAATAAAAACCTGCTAAAAAAGGTATACCACATAATGCTAAATTTGCAATATTTATACATGTACAAGTTAAAGGTATTGATATAATTAATCCACCTATAACACGAATATCTTGATTATTTTTTATATTATGAATTACAGAACCAGCACATATAAATAATAAAGCTTTAAATAAAGCATGAGTTAATAAATGAAAAAATGCTAAATTTGCATAACCTATTGATAAAATTCTTATTATTAATCCTAATTGACTTAAAGTAGATAATGCAATAATTTTTTTTAAATCATATTCATAATTAGCCCCTAATCCAGCTATAAATATAGTTAAAACTGCTAATAATAATAAAAATTTTGATAAAATTCTATCTATTAATAATAAATTAAATCGAATTAATAAATATACTCCAGCAGTTACTAAAGTAGAAGAATGCACTAAAGCAGAAACAGGGGTAGGAGCTGCTATTGCAGCAGGTAATCATGAAGAAAAAGGAATTTGAGCTCTTTTAGTAATAGCCGCTAAAATAACTATTCAACCAATAATTTGTATAGATAAATCTATTTTTATACACTCTAAATAAAAAATATAATTTCAACTTCCATAATTTAATATTCATGCAATAGATATTAATAAAGCTACATCACCAATTCGATTACTTAATGCTGTTAATATTCCAGCATTATATGATTTTACATTTTGATAATAAATAACTAAACAATAAGAAACTAACCCTAAACCATCCCATCCTAATAAAATTCTAATTAAATTTGGAGAAATAATTAAAAATATTATTGATAAAACAAATATTAATACTAAAATAATAAAACGATTTAAATTTTCATCTCCTTCTATATATTCTTCACTATAATAAATAACTACAGAAGAAATAAATAAAACAAATCTTATAAATAATAAAGATATTCAATCTAATAAAATTGTTATTAATAAAGAACAAGAATTTAAAGATAAAAGTTCTCATTCTAATAAAATAACTAAATCATTAATTATAAAATATATACTATTAATAAATAAACTAATAGAAATTATTATTAAAATAATAAAAAAAAGTAAACAAATAGATAAATTAATAATTTAAAATGATAAATTCATATCTTTGACACCACAAATCAATATTTTTATTAAACTATTTAAATTTATAATCAAAGTATACATAATTCACTTTTTAAAATTAAAAAATTTAAAGGAATTCAATGTAATATTAATAAAATAAATTCACGAATATTACCATTAAAAAAACTAAAAATACCAGAATATGTAAATCCATGTTGTCTATAAGAGTATAAATATAATCTATAAGCCGCACTAAAAAAAGAAATTAAAGATAATATAAATATAGATCCTCAAGATCAATAAATTACTCTATTTAATAGTCTAATTTCTCCTAACAAATTTAAAGAAGGAGGTGCTGCTATATTAGATGATCTTAATAAAAATCATCATAAACATATACTAGGCATAAAATTTATTAAACCTTTATTAATTAATAATCTTCGACTTCTTCTACGTTCATAAGAAATATTAGCTAAACAAAATAATCCAGAAGAACATAATCCATGACCAATTATTAATGTATAAGAACCTAAATAACCTCAATATGTTATAGTTATAATACCTATAATTACAAAACTTATATGACAAACTGAAGAATAAGCAATTAAAGATTTTAAATCTACTTGACGTAAACATACTAAACTAATTAAAAATCCTCCAATTAAAGAAATAATTACTCATAAAATTCTAAATTGTAAATTTATTCTTATTATAAGTTTAATTGTACGCAATATTCCATATCCTCCTAATTTTAATATAATTCCAGCTAAAATTATTGAACCAGAAATAGGAGCTTCTACATGAGCTTTTGGTAATCATAAATGAACTATAAATATAGGTATTTTTACTAAAAAAGCTAATAATATACTTAAATAAAATAAATAATTTAAATAATCTCCTTTTAATATTAAAAAAAATAAAGAACCTAAATTATTATATAAATAAAAAATTCTAACTAATATAGGTAAAGAAGCTAATAAAGTATAAAATAATAAATAAATTCCAGCTTGTAATCGTTCTGGTTGATATCCTCATCCTACAATTAAAAATAAAGTAGGAATTAAACTAATTTCAAAAAATAAATAAAAATAAAATAAATTTAAAGAACCAAATCTTAAAATTAAACTTAATAATAATATAACAATATTAAATGAAAAAAAATATTTTCTATAATTATATTTATAAATTCTTTCACTTGCTAATAATATTAATGTACAAATTCATAATCTTAATAAAATTAAACCTCAAGAAATTAAATCTATACCTAAAAAATAACTTAAATTTATAAATATAGAACTATTATTAATTATTAATATATAAATAAATCTACTTAAAAATAAAATTAATTGAACCAATCAATATCTATTTTGTATAAAACAAATAGGGATTAAAAAAATAATTATTATAATAATTTTTAACATTGTAAAATATTAAAAGATTGAAAATAATCATTACCATGAGTACGAATTATACTAACTAAAATTGATAATCCTAATACTCCCTCACAAACTCTAAATACTAAAAACAATATTAAAAAATATAATTCTCATATATAAATAATTAAACTTAATAATAAAAGAAAAAATAATCTTAATACAATAAATTCTAAACTTAATAATATACTTAATAAATGTTTACGTTTTAATACAAATGATATACTACCACAAATAAATATAAAAATTAATAACATTAAAAATAATTCAAACATTAGTTTTAATAGTTTAATCAAAACATTGGTTTTGTAAACCAAAATTAAGAAATTAATTCTTTTAAAACTTCAGAGAAAAAGAAATTCTTTATCTATAATATCCAAAATTATTATTTTTAATAAACTATTCTCTGTATTAACTTAATTTTATCTTTTTTTAATTTTATTATTTCATTTAATTTTATTCAAATAAATCATCCCTTAGCTATAGGAATTTTATTATTAATTCAAACAATTATTATTTCAATAATATGCGGATTATTTACTTATTCTTATTGATATTCATATATTTTATTCTTAATTATAATTGGAGGAATATTAATTTTATTTATATATATAACTAGATTAGCTAGAAATGAACTATTTAAATTTTCATTAATAAATATTATAATTATTTTCATATCAATTTTTATTATTTTATTAATTTACTTATTTATAGATAAGTTTATAATTATAAATCAAAATATAGAAATATATATTAATACATCATTTATATATATAAATAAAGAAAATGAATTTAATTTAATTAAACTATATAATAATCCAACAATAAATTTAACAATTTTAACTATTAATTACTTATTATTAACACTAATTGTAATTGTTAAAATTACAAACCCTAATTATGGGCCATTACGACAAAATTTTTAACTAATGAATAAACCAATACGAACTAATCATCCTTTATTTAAAATTGCTAATAATGCACTTATTGATTTACCAACTCCATCTAATATTTCAGCTTGATGAAACTTTGGATCTCTATTAGGATTATGTTTAATTATTCAAATTGTAACAGGATTATTTTTAGCTATACATTATACAGCTAATATTGATATAGCTTTTAATAGAGTTACTCATATTATTCGAGATGTAAACTATGGATGATTATTACGAACATTACATGCAAATGGAGCATCATTTTTTTTTATTTGTATTTATTTACATATTGGACGAGGAATTTATTATAGATCTTATTTATATATACATACTTGAATAATTGGAGTAATTATTTTATTTTTAGTAATAGGAACTGCATTTATAGGATACGTTTTACCATGAGGACAAATATCTTTTTGAGGAGCTACAGTTATTACTAATTTATTATCTGCAATTCCATATTTAGGAACAATATTAGTACAATGATTATGAGGAGGATTTGCTGTAGATAATGCAACTTTAACTCGATTTTTTACATTTCATTTTTTATTACCATTTATTGTAGCCGCAGCTACTATAATTCATTTATTATTTTTACATCAAACTGGATCCAATAATCCTTTAGGTACTAATAGAAATAATGATAAAATTCCCTTTCATCCATATTTTTCATTTAAAGATATTATTGGTTTTATTTTAATAACTTTAATTTTATTAATTATTACATTATATAGCCCATATGGATTAGGAGATCCAGATAATTTCATTCCTGCAAATCCTTTAGTAACTCCAGTTCATATTCAACCAGAATGATATTTTTTATTTGCTTATGCAATTTTACGATCTATTCCTAATAAATTAGGAGGAGTAATTGCACTAGTAATATCTATTGCTATTTTATTTATCTTACCTTTTTATTTTTTAAGAAATTTTCGAGGATTACAATTTTATCCTCTTAATCAATCATTATTTTGAATAATAGTAATTATTGTAATTTTATTAACTTGAATTGGAGCTCGTCCTGTTGAAGACCCTTATATTTTAATAGGACAAATTTTAACTATTTTATATTTTTTATATTATTTAATTAATCCATTAATCCATAAAATTTGAGATAAATTAATTTATTAATTAATGAGCTTGAATAAGCATATGTTTTGAAAACATAAGATAATAATTAAAATTATTATTAATTTTACTTAATTTATTTAACTAAATAACTAAATTTAAATAAAATAATTTTAATCCTAAATAAAATATTATAAAATTTAAAGATAAAGGTAAATAACTTTTTCAAGCTAAATATATTAATTTATCATAACGATATCGAGGCAAAGTACCTCGAACTCAAATAAATAAAAAAGCAATAAATAATAATTTTAAATAAAAAAAAATACTAAAAATTCTAGACCCTAAAAATATTAATGCAAATAATATTCTTATAAATAAAATTCTAGCATATTCTGATAAAAAAATTAAAGCAAATCCTCCACTTCTATATTCAACATTAAAACCAGAAACTAATTCTGATTCACCCTCAGCAAAATCAAATGGAGTTCGATTAGTTTCTGCTAAAGAAGATGAAAATCATATTAATGATAAAGGAAAAAATAAATATAAAAATCAAATATTTTTTTGATATAACTCAAAATCCATTAAATTATATCTTCCAATAAAAACTACTAAAGATAATAATAATAATGCTATACTTACTTCATAAGAAATAGTTTGAGCTACTGCTCGTAATCCACCTAATAAAGCATAATTAGAATTTGAACTTCATCCTGCAATTATAACAGTATACACCCCTATTCTAGTACAACATAAAAAAAATAATAAACCTAAATTAAAACTATATAAATTAGTTAAATAAGGAAATACTATTCAAATTAATAATGATAAAAATAATCTAATAACAGGAGAAAAATAATATATTAAATAATTAGAAACAATAGGATATGTTTGTTCTTTAGTAAATAATTTAATAGCATCACAAAATGGTTGAGGAATTCCACAAATACCAACTTTATTAGGACCTTTACGAATTTGAATATAACCTAATACTTTACGCTCTAATAAAGTTAAAAAAGCTACTCCTACTAATACTATAATAATTAAAATTAATATTCTTACAACATAAATTATTATATTAATTATCAATATTACTTGTATATTAATTACATTTTTGAATTCTAAATTCAATACACTTTTCTGCCAAAGTAATATATTAATATTATTCAATATATATAAATTATTTCTTATATTTGGTCCTTTCGTACTAAAATATAATAATTAATTAAGGATAGAAACCGACCTGGCTTACGCCGGTCTGAACTCAAATCATGTAAAGATTTAAAGGTCGAACAGACCTATTTCTTTAAACTTCTACATTTAAAAATTTCTTTAATTCAACATCGAGGTCGCAATCTTTTTTATCGATATGAACTCTCTAAAAAAATAACGCTGTTATCCCTAAGGTATCTTAATCTTATAATCATTAAAAATGGATCAATATTAATCATAAATTTATGTTTATTAAATAAAAAAAGTTTTATTAATTTTTCTATCACCCCAATAAAATAATTAATTTTATAATATTAAATTAATTACTATATAAATATTATAAATATAATTATAAAGATCTATAGGGTCTTCTCGTCCTTTAATATTATTTTAGCTTTTTAACTAAAAAATTAAATTTTTAATTTTTTTAAAATGAGACAGTTAATATTACGTCCAACCATTCATTCTAGCCTTAAATTAAAAGACAAATGATTATGCTACCTTTGCACAGTCAATATACTGCGGCCCTTCAATAATAAATCAGTGGGCAGGTCAGACTTTAAATTATTATCAAAAAGACATGTTTTTGTTAAACAGGCGAATATTATAATTTGCTGAATTCCTTATTTTAATCTTTAAATAATTTTTATTATTAAATAAATTAATACTAATTTTATCATTATTACAAATTATTATAATTTATAATTTTATTTTAATAAATAATTAAAATTTTAATAAATTTAATTTTATATATAATTAATTATAACATTTTATTTAAAAATAAAAATTTCTAATCTTATTTATTTTTTTATAATAAAATTTTATTTATAATTTAATTTTTAAAGCTAATCCCTTAAAAATTTTATATTAAATATTTATTAATTTAACAAAATAAATTAATAAAAATAAAATACTGAATTAAATTCAATTCTTAAAAAACTAGATATCTTTTAAAACGAATAACATTTCATAACTAATTTATTATTAAATATATTTATTCAACAATATCTTTTATAATAAATTAACTCTTTAAAATTCGAGAATATTAAATTTTATAATATAATTTTAATAAACCCTGATACAAAAGGTACAAAAAATTAATTTTACTTTTTAAATATATAATTTATATAAATTTTCTATTACTATACTAATTTACTATTACTAAAATTATTTAATTTATACAAAATAAAAAACATAAATTTTTAAAATTATTTTTATTTAAAATTATTTAATATTATTAATTAAAGTAAATTTTTATTAATCAAATTAAATCGAATTGCACGATATACTTTTCAATGTAAATGAAATGCTTTACTATTCAAGCTCCAATTTGCTTTCTAGACACACTTTCCAGTACGTCTACTATGTTACGACTTATCTTTCTTTAAAGAAAGAGCGACGGGCGATATGTGCATATTTTAGAGCTATAATCAAATAAATAAATTTATTTATTTTACTATTAAATCCACCTTCTAAATTAAATTACATTAATTTATTCATAATAAATACATTTATTGTAACCCATTTCTTCTAAATTATAAACTACACCTTGATCTGAAATATATTTTAATTTAAATTTTAGAAAATTTTATTCTTTTAAAATATTCTTTTAACGACGGTATATAAGCTAAATAAAATTTAGTAAAATATATCGTGGACTATCGATCATAGAACAGGTTCCTCTAAATAGACTAAAATACCGCCAAATTTTTTAAGTTTCAAGATCTTAACTATTACTACCTTAATTTTATATTTAAATTTTTAATAATAGGGTATCTAATCCTAGTTTATTATAAAAATTTTATAGCTTCAATAATAAATATTTTATTATAATTAAAAATTTTAAATTTAACCTTAAAATTTTTAATTTAAATAATTTTATTAATTAAATTTAACTATAAACTAATAAATTTTATTTATATAATTTGTATAACCGCAGATGCTGGCACAAATTTATCCTATATTTAATTTATTACTAATTCTAAATTTCTTTAATATTATAAAATTATATACTGCGAATAAAAATTATAATTATAATTATTAAAATTATAAATAAATTCATATAATAATTTACATGTAAAATAAAAATTTAATAAAACATTAGCCAAAATAAAACTATTTATTAAAATTTAATTAAATTATGTATTTAATTATTTAATTCAAATTATTTCTATTTTAATAAATAAAAATATGCAAATTCATCTTTTTCAATTTTATTATAATTTATATAATTATTATTACCCCTAATTTAATTATATAATTTATAATAAATTATAAATTATTAATTATATAATAAATTATAAAATTTAATGGTTCAATAAAATAATTCTCTCTTTTTTTTTTTTATATTTATAAAAAAAGAGAGAATTATTTTATAAATATTTTAAATTTTTATTTGTTATTTTTTGTAAATTAAAATTTCTAATAAATACTTAATGTATACATATTTATAAATATATATATATTAATTAAAATTATATATATATATATATATTTATATATTGTTTTAATAAAACTTATTCTAATAAAATATACTAATAATTAAGATTCAATATATTTATAATAAATATATTATTAATTTATTTTATCTCTCTTTTTATATAAATATATTATATATATATAATGTATTTATATAATAATAAGCACAGCTTAATTTATAAATCTTATTTTATATTAAAATAAATAATTATTTATTTATATTAATTTTATAATTTAATATATATTTATTAATATATATTTAATATAAATATTAAAATATAATATTTATATATAAATTTTATGATGTATATATAAATATATATATTAATTATTAATATATTAAATATTTAATAAACACATTATCATTTATAAAATTAGAACCATAATTATTTAATTTAAATAAATATTTATTGTTAAATAAATTTATGATCTTAACCAATAAATAATTATAAA